ATCGGATATCTCTTTCTTTGACTTCTCTGCAACTTTTTGATGTGAAAACAGAGAGACAGGGGTCTCATTGTCGAAGTCGAATAGGAAAAAGAGTGGATCTCCAGGGTCCCAAAAGAACTGGCGTCTTCGCAAAACAAAAACGAGTTGTTCTTTGGGTCCACCCTTCAATAACGACAAATAATACTCTCGAAGCCCATCCTCTTGAGCATCGTCATCCTCTAGATCATAGTTGTAAGAGACAGAATATTTTGTCTTTGGAATACGGGGATCGTCTTCGATTCCAGTCCGCAAGTACTCCAAATACTTCTCTAGAGTATCACGATTTTTTGCCAGTTCATTCAAATAATCAAATAAAAAACGAGTGGGATCAGATTCATCATCGTGATCAGATTCATCATCGTGATCAGATTCATCATCGTGATCAGATTCATCATCGTGATCAGATTCATCATCGTGATCAAAATCATAAAAATCATAATCGTGATCAGATTCATCATCTTGATCAGATTCATCATCCTTGAACTGGGACCAATAAGGCAATCCCGTCCCCCTCTTCTTCCGGGCCCAATAAGGAAATTCCGATAAAGCGGGCCTTTTGATACAATCATATATAAAGTCCGAAGGTTGCCACATTCTAGGAGACCAAGCTATTTCATCGAATAACTCCAGCATAAGATCGTGCAGGATGGGGGCTTCTCCTACCAACTCCGATTCATAGAGAAGTTCAATATCCGTGATAGAACGAACTGCACTTTGCATCCTATAGAAAGGATGCGGGGATGTCACTCGATCATTATAAAAAGAATATTTTCCTATCCCGAACAATATCACCAGAGCGACTTCTACTTCTAATAGGACCTCAACGATGTGAGAATCATTCTCAAGGAAGCTAAAAGACTGCATCCAATTTTTTTGATAATTCATCCAATTTTTTTTATTGGGTTCTACGTGTATAGGTACAGGCCACCAAAGCTTTTGAGCGACCGATCCGGCAGAACAACTGAAAAGATAAAGAAGTATCGTTAATCTCTTAATGTTCGTTCCAAGTTCGAAGAACCATTTGTACACATAAGCCTCCCCGTCGTGCCATAATTGCTTCTTTAGAAAGATAGATATAGGATCTATAAGGTAATTACTTATATTACTTATAAATGCATTTTGTGCAAAAATCCTTCCTATCTGATAGAAAATGATCCCACGATCCTGAAACGGAAGTGGCCTTTCTTTCATCTCCCAAGTTTGTTTATGAAGAGCGTATCTAATTGTATTAGTGTCTATAATTGATTTACCCTGTAACATACTAAAAGCTACGGCCACATTGTTAAGTGCTACAAGATCTGGTACATTGTAACCCATGGCTATGGAACCGACTCCATTAGTATGGAACATTTTCGTTTCCAAGTGAAATCCCTTAGTATATGAAAGGGTGAAAAAGTGCTTTCGTTGTTGTGGAATAAGAAGCTTTCGTATCTTAATGCATGTAATGAATTTATCCACTAGAGTGGGATCCACTTTTTGGGGAATATGAGTCGAAGCAATAACAAGAATATCGGTAGTGGACCGTCTTTCACAATCCCTGGAGAAAATATCCTCGGGGAAATAGTTCAATACTAAAGCGAGGGAGTCCCACTGATCCAAATACAGATGCAGATAATGAATGTTTGAAATCCATACTATGCAAGGAGACATTGCTCTTGCGAATTGGAAGTCTATGTAGATACAATATGGGTCGGGTTCCAGCCCCATTACACGCCTAATTATCCCATCATCCACCAAAACTTGCCCCCCCAGCTCCCAGTTAAGATCGACATCATCATCAATACCGTCACTATCCAGACTCTCATTCTTAAACTCATCTAGATATTCCTCAGAATCTTTATTAAAATCAATACAATCAACATCCAACTCCACCAACGCATCGTCAAATTCCTCAAGATCGACGCACTGATCAAGATAAAAAAATAGTGTATCAGGCGCTTTGTCCAGAACTATCGGAACGAAAGGAAGATAGGAGTTTGTCGCTAGGGATTTGACCAAATGGGATCGTCCAGTTCCTGTAGAACCTACCACTAAAATACCCTTAGGGGGGGCTAGGCGTAGGCGGAGCGAAAAGGGTTTTGATTTTGCATAACCAAAACTATTAGCCTCATACCAGAGTCTTGAATAAAAGCCTGTTTGATAATGAGCAAGGAATATCCGTTTTTCTGCTAAACAGGATGTATTGAACTCATAATTGATTAGACCCTTTTGATGAATGTCAACTAAGTATCGTAAGTAAACTGCTCCCGGTTGTTCAAGCATTTGATAACCAGAATCATTCTTGAATAAATGATCACTATAAGTCAGACCCAATAGAATTTGATTCATCCCTTTTTCTGTACTGAAGGTGCAGGACTGCATCAAGGAATGTCTAGGTTTATCCAAAATCCAATCAGTGCTCAAGATCCAGGATTCTATTTTATCATGAGTCTTCAAACTTTCTCCTTTTATTATCCATGAATAGATCTCTTTACTTCTATGACTTAGATATCTCGTCTTTATCGAAAAAGTGATTCGATCGATGAAAAAATTTGGTAGGAAATTTATGAGAAGATCGATGGGAGTGAAAAATATCATCTCTATAAATAAGACCCCATAATATTGTATGCGGAGGATATAAAACGGTATTTGGTTGTCGACTAGGTCCATAGCAAATCCAAGGAAATTCTTTTCCAATTTGCGTTTCCATTGGAACTGGGACCGGAAAGAATTCGGTTCAGGTATACTAGGATACGCATCCAGAAGGTCCTCCAAATCACTCATGTATGATTCCATCATCAAAGATTTTAACCCTTCGAACTCTGTATGTAACTCACTAGAGGTTTTGGAAACCGACATAAGATATATCTGAACGAGATATCCAGCAAGAAGAAGAAGTAAAAGGATTGAATAGAGTAACTCCCGAACATTTGGCGAGCTCCGATTTGTCGATATCAATGGTAATTCCTTCTTGACATAAATTGTTTTACGAAATGTTTCATCAATTAGTTCCCATATTTCGTCGTTCTCCAGAAGAAGCTTATGTAAACACTTAAGCGAAATCTCACTTATCTTTGTCTTCAATTTTCTCTTAAGAATTCGCCATTTTCTCTTAAGAATTCGCCATGATCTATCTGATCTCTGCATAATATCATTCAAAATGGATACAAATTTGTGATTGCTACTTAGTAGGTCTGCAAAGGTATCTAAACATAGTAGGTCTGAAAGGGTATCTAAAAATAGCGGGTCTGCAAAGATATCGAAAAATCGTAGGTCTGAAAGGGTATCTAAAAATAGACATTTTATATATTTGTACCCTGTCGAAGTAAAGAAGAATGGCAGATATGTTTGGAATAGATTCCATTTTGAGAGAATTGTATCTCGTTGAAAGGTTCTATCCATCTGCCCTTTCTCAATGCATTTCTTTGAACGAAGATTCCGTTTTTTCCTCTTTGCGGATGGTAAATATTTCTCAGAAGGTGAATTGAGATACCGATGCAAGTTCTTCCTTTCTGAATCAGATAGACTCATATCTGAAAGAGGTTGACAATAAGTTTTTTCCAAATTGACTATTTCTTCCTCTGTTAGAGGTGTTCCAGAAATGTCTGCGATCGAGTAAATAGTTCTACGAACGAATAGATCGGATCGAATTGGAAAATGGAAAGATTTGTACAAGTTATACCTTTCGTCACCTCTTTGTGGAAAATCGTTAGATATGAATATGTTAGACTCGATTGGTGAAATAGTATCTCTCTCCAAAAAAGCATGTTTTTTTTTACCGCCGCACAAAGAAAATATTTTCTTGCGAATGAATAAGATATTGAGGAATTTTCTATACGTAAAATCATAATTATTGATACGGGCCTTTTCCATATAAAAAGGGAATCCTTTGTTACAATCGAAGAAGAAGTGATGTGGATTATTCAAGAATCGAAGTCGATTTACTTTATAAAAAGCAGATATCAATGAACTTCTATGAAATGCTTTTACGGGATTCAACCAATTGTCTTGATCGCGGAATATCATTGAGAAATAGGAATCCGTGTTATCAAAGGATTTCCTGCGATTCTTTCTAGTATGGAATGAGTCAATCATCCACTTCCACTTCGGTATCTTATTGAACAAAAAGGGTGATATTGTTCTTCCATTGATCAATAATTTCGATTTTTGGGAAGTATCATGATCCTCCGCTTTCCATTTTTTCAAATGAACGATTTGAAGACCTAGTGATTTTAACAACGGATTGCAGAGTTGATCATTCGGACCTTTCAATTCATAAATGTGGATCTCGGACCTATGAATAGGCATATTCCCTAAACTCACAAAGAAAAAAGGAAGTGAGTTAGACAAAAAGAGAATCAATTTTGACAAAAAAAGGGACTTAGAATATTTTTTTTTGTTGATAACCTTAGACCAATCAATCCAATATTGATTAATACGTAATCGATCGAAGACTACTTGAAAAAGGCTTTTCTGCTCAGAAACAAAATGTTCAAAATGTTCCTGGAAATTATTGCTCCCATTGAAGCATTTGTATCTATATGCATCAGGATCCCGATTCATGGATCTCTCGCTTCGAGAAATCAAAATAAGAGAATCGAACCATTTCTTCTGACTCTTTTTCAAATTCGATAAATGTTGGTTGATCGTATATTTCATTCTAGTTCTATGATTCAGAGTATCGTTCCCTATTTGATCCCCTTGAATTCCATATTCGAAGTTGTGATCGGATCTATTCATTAAAAAGAATCGATTCAATCCATTTCTTATGTACCCATAAGTGCTATATTGGATTTGAATCAGATTTCGGATCAATCTATATTGATTGACTGCCTCCATTATGTTGTTGCTAGCAAATACCACTATTTTTTCTTTTGTATCTTTCAAATAATTCCCGCAGGAGATCCGAAGCCATTTTTTTCTGATCCTTTGATAAAAAGATTCATTCTCTTCATAAAAAATAGGAGGTAGAACCAATAAAGATTTCTTTTTTGATTCATCCCTGGAGTTGAATACCTCATTCAAGAATTGTTTTTGATCCAATCCGTAGGAATCAATAGAAAAGGCAAATCCCTTATGATACACCAGATCCGGCTCGGTTATTGATAGAGTGAATAGATCTGCCATTTCTTGAAATCTCTCTTCGGATTCAAAATCGTGGTGTAACGTGTATCCCCCCCTGTTCCGGTCATGGAATAGATGAAATAAATCAAAAAATGGATTGTTGTTCAAGAATGAAATCTTATTGGAACTGTCCATATTCGGTTCATCCTTCGGAACCATATCACATCCCCGATCTGATGAAATAGGATGAATTGAGACAGTCTTTTGTAAATACGTAATTATCTTGAATATATTAATCATTTCCTTATTTTCCGATCGCCTGGAGGGGATAAAAGAAACATATTGTTCTTTCTTCAACAATTTCTGATCTCTAGTGAACCTCTCAGTAGGACTTGAACCCAGATGAAGTTCTGACCATCTGTCAGAGAAAAAAGAACGAACGGATCTTGTAGGATTCCCAAGAAGTTCTTCGATTTCTTCCGTAAGCAGATGATTATTCATCTGCTTCTCGCGTTCCGTGAATAGCCGAGACATTGAGGAATATCCAGAAAGGCATTTCGGGAATTGGCCTGATTCTATCTCTTTTCCTTTTGGAAGATAGAGGAGTGAAACAATCAACCTATTGATATTGGCAGACCCAAAGGATTCTTCCAATGTATCATTTCTGGACCCAATCGAATTAATAGGTATAGGAAGAAGCCCTATCAAATAGAGATTTTTTCTTTCGACCATATTTCGATTGTTAATACGATATATAAGGCTCCCTACTACAAAGAATACTACACCCTTGATCGTGAAAGTGAAATATCGGTTAATAGTTGAATCCCGCGAATTGAGTGAAAATAAGGTACTCAAAATTCGGAGATCAAAGAGTTTTAGAAAACGTTCTTGGTCGAAAAAAATCTTAACCAAAGGTCCCACTGAATTGAAGTAGGACCATGTCCATGAATCGAAGAAATAGCCAGAATTCTTGATCCCTATCAATACCTCTTTAAACTCGAAAATGATCAATTCTCTGAAAGTTATGTAAGTTTGTCTTCTTCGTCTTTTCATATATTAAAAATACCCCCTACTAAAATATTAGTAGTTTATTTACACTTTACTCTTTAATGTGGATCTGTAAAATATTCGTATTTTATTTAAACTTTACTCTTTAATGTTAATGTGGAAATGTAGTTGTATATCAAATCTTAAATGAAACCATAATTGTCTATCACGTAATTGTCTATCTATAATATTAATTGTCTATCACGTAATTGTCTATCTATGATATTAATTGTCTATCTAGAATATGATTATGATACTGCACTTATGATATTTCACTGAAAATGTGTCTAAAATCTCTATTTCTATACTAGAATATATATGAAAATGAAAACGTATATTTATATTCTATTTCAATGCAAATTTCAATGATATTTGTATCAAATGAAAATTGTATTTGTATTGATTTATCCTAAAGATTTCATTTCAATTGGAATTTGGTTATTCACCATGTACGAGGATCCCCGCTAAGCATCCATGGCTGAATGGTTAAAGCGCCCAACTCATAATTGGCGAATTCGTAGGTTCAATTCCTACTGGATGCACGCCAATGGGACCCTCCAATAAGTATAAGTCTATTGGAATTGGCTCTGTATCAATGGAATCTCATCCTCCATACATAACGAATTGGTATATTCATTTCATAACATATGAACAGTAAGAACTAGCAGTCTTATTGAGACTCGAACTCATAGGGAAGAAAATAGGGTGTCTGTCAAGGTAATAGCTATGAATAGTCATTGACTCCCGGGAAAGGGTAGAAGAATGGGACCATTATGGGACATACAATGCATTACAGACGTATGATCATTACCCTTCAACCGGTTATTCTATTCCACCTCTTAGAACGAAAAGAACGTAAAAAAATATTTTTTTTTAATAGCATGGGGATAC